CATCTTTGGACCAAAAACAAGCAAGGGGTGGAATACCGCAAAGAGAAAGTGTACCTAATAAAAAAGAATTTTTAGTAATTGGTACATGTTTTGTTAAACCTCCCATAAGTACCATGTTCTGGCTTTTTTCTGGACAATATCCAACAAGAGTTTCCATCGAATGAATAACAGATCCCGATCCTAAAAACAATAATGCTTTGGAATAAGCATGAGTAATCAAATGAAATAAAGCACTGCGATAAGACCCCATACCTAGAGCTAACATCATATAACCCAATTGAGACATTGTAGAATAGGCTAAACCCCTCTTAATGTCTTTTTGAGCAAGAGCTAAAGTAGCTCCTAAAAAAACTGTTATTATCCCTATAAAAGAGATAAAATTCATGATGTGGGGTATGACTATGAAAAGAGGCATAAGTCGAGCTACAAGAAAAATTCCTGCTGCTACCATCGTAGCAGCATGTATAAGAGCTGAAATAGGAGTCGGCCCTTCCATTGCATCAGGTAACCATACATGAAGGGGAAATTGTGCAGATTTAGCAATAGCACCGCCAAATAATAGAACAGCGCACAAAGTAACAAATAAAAAATTGACCTCATTAGTAGAAATCAAGTTATTTAATATTTGGAATAAATCGCGAAATTCGAAACTTCCTGTTACCCAATAAAACCCCAAAATGCCTAATAATAAACCAAAATCACCAACACGATTAGTTACAAACGCTTTTTGACAAGCCTTTGCTGCAACAGGTCGTGTGAACCAAAATCCTATTAATAGATACGAACACATTCCAACCAATTCCCAAAAAATATAAATTTGTATCAAATTTGAACTAGTAACTAATCCCAACATGGAAGTACTGAAAAAACTCATATAAGCAAAAAATCTCAGATATCCATGATCATGAGACATATAATTATCACTATAAATAAGAACTAAAATTCCAACAGTAGTGATTAATATTGACATAATAGAAGTAAGTGGATCGATTAAGTATCCAAATTCTAAAGAAAAATCATTATTGATAATCCAAGACCATACATATTGATAGACAGAACTGCTATTTATTTGCTGAATAGACAGATTCATGGAAAAAATCATGACTATACTTAACAATAAAACGCTCTGAAAAGCCCACATACGGCGAAGACTTTTTGTTGCCGTCGGAAAAAGAAGAAGTCCCACCCCTATTAACATAGGAACTGGAAGTGGAAGAAAAGGTATTATCCACGCATATTGATATGTCTGTTCCATAAAAAAAGTTTTTTATTCTTAATTAATTGTTTCCGATTCACCGGATCTTACCTCTTTCGAAAAAGTCACTAAAAAATAAGGATATGCACTAATTTATTAAATTTATTTAATAATTTTATATTAGTATTTATTTTGAGTCTTTTCAAAATCGTTAATAGAATGACGAAAATAAAGGTCTTTTAGGCTCTTTATTTATTTTATTAAGTTTGATTTCTATCACATAGCAGATTCTAAAGATATAACTTTGAGATATAAACAACGAGAATTAAGAGTTCCAAACCAAAAATTTTTGGTTTTACGAATAGTGTATGGAATCAAAAATTTTTTATGTTATTTCGAGTCATTTTTGATCAAATTTTTACAGATATATCTATATTTCTTTTTTATGAAGAGAATCTTTTTTAGAGAAAAATAGATCATGAATAAGAAAAAATAATTGGTTTTGAACAATAGATGTCTTTCACATCCAACTATAACAATGAGTAACTTCTTCATTTTTAAATGGCAGTTCCAAAAAAACGTACTTCGATATCAAAAAAGCGTATTCGTAAAAATATTTGGAAAAGGAAAGGATATTGGGCAGCGTTAAAAGCTTTGTCATTAGGGAAATCTCTTTCTACCGGGAATTCAAAAAGTTTTTTTGTACGACAAACAACTAAGTCCTAAAAGATTGGAATAATCAGAATGGATTTGACTCAAAAAATTGGATCAGTAATTATCTATATCTATATTTGTTAATATCTATATCTATATTTCTATATTAAATAATAAAACAATTGGCAGTCCTAGACTTTTAATCTTATCTTATTCTTTTGTTATAAGATAAAAATAAAAATTCTTGTATTTTCTGAAATCTAAAGAAATCAAAAATATTGTATTTTTATTTTTTTTAGTATTTAGTATATTTTCAATCATATTTTGGTGGTGGGGAGTCTTATTTTCCCCATCGACCTTTACAATAATGATAATGAAAAATTTTTATCTTTCTCGGGAAGGGCAGATATCAGATTTTTAGTTAAAATTAATGAATTGTTGAAACTAATTGATTTCATGTTAAAAATTTTTGGATAACTTTCTTACTTCTTCATTTATTTACTATATGGAATATATTTATCATATATCTACAACTTTTAGTCCAATCAATAAAAAAACCTCATTGTTGAGATATTATGTACAAGTGTCAATTTGGAGTAGTCAAAAATAGACATATTTTAGATTCATTGATAAAATTTCTTTTTTTTTTTC